GTTTATATAAGTTTTCCCCCAAGAGTTGCTCAATGAATCGGTTGATTGGAATCGCGGGATGGGTAGATGTGGTAAATGATGAATCAATTTGTTTTTATACGCCTGTCACTTTATCTTTGTTAGTACCGTCTATAATGATAGATTAATCAAAAATTTTGAATATCCCCTATTTTTTTAAAAAGGAAACTTAGGTAAGTGCTTTTTTAGAAACATATATGTACAAAAAGAACATATTTCATTTAGCTCCTTCATGCCTACTATAACTAGTTATTTTGGTTTTCTACTAGCGGCTTTAACGGTAACCTCAGCTCTATTTATTGGTCTGAGCAAGATACGACTTATCTGAAATTTGTATTTGAAATGCACAATTCATAAAAATAAATCTTTCGATAGGATTCCGTATAAATTGCAAATTCTTGGTCATTGAGATTCATGGTAATTCAGATTAATATTTAGGTATAGATATTACCTCCTTTTTCTCCTTTTAAATAAATTGCAATGATTGAAGTTTTTCTATTTGGAATCGTGTTAGGTCTAATTCCTGTTACTTTGGCTGGATTATTCGTAACTGCATATTTACAATATAGGCGTGGTGATCAATCGGACCTTTGATTAATTACTATCGCTTTTTTTTTTTTTATTTTTTTGATTGACCTCCTACTTTCTTTAATACAAAGGAGGTCAAATTCAGATTGCGGTTCAAGTTAGTGAAGCTCTTTCAGTCTAATTTGATCTAAGAAAAATAAGGACGAAATCACGCTCTGTAGGATTTGAACCTACGACATCGGGTTTTGGAGACCCGCGTTCTACCGAACTGAACTAAGAGCGCTTTCTTATCAGAAAAGAGAAGACTGTAAAGACACTTTTTTTAACCCCAGTTTAATGATAATGAACGATTATATAATATATTATATATTATTGGATATTGGAATCGATCTTAATTAATCCCTCGTTACTGCTCAACGAAGAAGTAATAGGTAGGGATGACAGGATTTGAACCTGTGACATTTTGTACCCAAAACAAACGCGCTACCAAGCTGCGCTACATCCCTCCAATTGGTCTACAGTGTCATTGTATAGAATTCCTGTTTTGTTTTCCACATCGTTATTTCCTCCATTGATATATACAATTTATATGGGCATTTCGTATTTTTGGTCCCATTTAACATATAATAATAGTAAAAGAAAAGTCTTATATACGTATGAAATACGGAACGGAACCTGTCGTAAAAATAAATGAGTAGTTTTCGGGAATGCTCGGGAAGAGAGGAACGTTTTTTTATGTTTTAAGAAAAAATTTTATTTACTGGATAGTTGTACATTTCAATTTGAATTAGGGATTCCGTGTACAAGGTTCTTAACTGCATATGCATCTGATCATTTATGTATTACCATTTTATATTACAATAAAAGAAGGAAGGAGATTTTTCAATGCGAGATCTAAAAACATATCTTTCCGTGGCACCGGTATTAAGTACTCTATGGTTCGGGTCTTTAGCAGGTCTATTGATAGAGATTAATCGTTTTTTCCCAGATGCATTGACATTCCCCTTTTTTTGATTCTAGTTATTGATACGGTACCAAATAACGGAGATTCGAGATACAATTAAATATTTGTGACTAATCCTTTGCCCCCTTTTTCTCTTTTTTCCCTTTTTCCTTTTAGAATAAGAGGGAGGAAAGAGAAAAAAAGAAAAGGTGTATTCAACAGCTTCGAGACTTGGGTTCAAGTTTGAATTAAATAAATTATTCAATTCAAAAATTAACTAGGGATGGAGGTAGAATAAACAGGGTGGGGCCTAGATCTAGGACAAGACTCTTATACAAGGTACTTAAATGTAAACGAAATACTGTGATTTTAATTTGAAATAAAGTTTAGAAATTTTTTTAGTATATTGATTGCAGCGAAAGTTTTCATAATTGGATTTCAAGTTAATAACTTCTATTTATCCTTCCTTCCTTCTTCTTCGTTTCGGATCGAAAATAGAAGAGTTGAGTAAATCAAAAATCCAAAGGGGGTTCATGGCCAAGGGAAAAGATGTCCGAATAGCGGTTATTTTGGAATGTACCGGTTGTGTTCGAAACGGTGTTAATAAGGTATCAACGGGTATTTCCAGATATATTACTGAAAAGAATCGTCACAACACGCCTAATCGATTGGAATTGAGAAAATTCTGTCCATTTTGTTACAAACATATGATTCATGGGGAGATAAAGAAATAGATCGAATCGAGCACATGTATGTAACCCTTCCAAGGAAGGGTAAAAATGACATTCTATATAGAACATAGTTAAATATTATATATATAACATAATTAAATATAAACAAACCAAATCCTATTTATTCTAATTCATTTTAGATCCGACCGAAATAGGATTTTCGGGATAAGGAATAAACTAAACAAACCATGGATAAATCCAAGCGGCCTTTTCTTAAATCCAAGCGATCTTTTCGTAGGCGTTTGCCCCCGATTCAATCGGGGGATCGAATTGATTATAGAAACATGAGTTTAATTAGTCGATTTATTAGCGAACAAGGAAAAATATTATCTAGACGGGTGAATAGATTGACCTTGAAACAACAACGATTAATTACTATTGCTATAAAACAAGCTCGTATTTTATCTTTGTTACCTTTTCTTAATAATGAGAAACAGTTTGAAAGAACCGAGTCGACCACCAGAACTGCGGGTCTTCGAGCCAGAAATAAATAGGCTTACTCTTTCTTCACTTGACTAAAAAAAAAGTAAAATCCGAACTCAAACGCAGATTGATGTTTTGTTCGAAAAATATGAAAAATATAGATTGAATTATCGTGTCGTAAGAAAAAAAAGAATCGGGCAAGAATAAAGATTTTTTTTGAGTGTGTTCATTCAGTTTTACTATTTTTTTATCATATTTATTTTGACTTTACCCTCCCGGAGTTCATTCTCCGGGGAACTCCGTTTAAATTATTCCGGTGGATTCTTTCCAATCTACTTCTTTTATGATCTCATTGGAAATCATATAAAGACAATTTTTATTTGATATAGCTATTTGTGCAAGTATTTTACGATTAAGAAGCACCTGTTTCTTATATAGGTCGTGTATTAATCTACTATAACTATAGGATACCCCTATTTCACGAATTACTGCGTTTATTCGAGTGATCCACAAACGGCGAAAATTTCTCTTTTGCTTATCCCTATCCCGATGCGACGAAACCAAAGCTCTTATTTTCTGTTGAGTAATTGTTCGAGTAAGTCTTGAATGAGCCCCTCGAAAGCTTGATGCAAATAAACGAATTTTTGTTCTACGTCTCCGAGCTATATTTCCCCGTCTAATTCTGGTCATTGAATAAATGAAACTTTGACGAATAACTAATAGATTTCCTTTCTTTCAGTTATTCTTTTTCCCTTTCCTAGTCTATTAATAACAAAGCTTTTTTCCAATGTATAAACTAAAAATTCCAATGACTTTGGCTACTATAACCTTCCCGACCGCTATTTTTATTTTTTCTAGACATTTCACTTCGAAATAAGAAATTTCATTTTACTAGGTATCAAAATATAATAAATAAAAAATATAAATGGATAAAGAAATAGTGGCTTCCTTCGTTTATATGGTTACTTCTTAAACGGTGAGGTTTTCTCTATACACCGGAGCCTTTACTTCATTTAATCAATGTTATTGGTAACTTGTATAGTTCACATTCTTTGGCTCTACCCATGAATTATCCAGTAATAGGTCTTTCACGATTAGATCTACTTACACAGTAACGGTATTTAATTATGAAAGTTGGCTGGGTAGCTAACCCTGTTAGTCCGTTCTTGCAAGAGGGGCCTAAGTTTTATGTTTTTATTTTTAAGTAGGATTTTCTCCGCTTAATGGATAACCATTTGCTACCAATGGAGAATTGCTTCTCATCTTAAATTGAGGTGATTGGATTTGCACCAATGGAAACCATAAATTTCATACACAATAGAATGGATAGATTCTTTTTTTTATACTGAATTGAACGGACTTCTTTTTCTATTCTATCCTATTCCCCGGTACTGATCATTGATACTATAAAAGGTTTTCTTTCTTTTATCCCAGCTCATGATCTGAACGAGTCGCACATACACCCTAGTACATGTTCCTCGACGCTGAGGGCATCCCCGAAGCGCGGGGGATTTTGTGACATTTCTGATTGGCTGTCTTGTATTTCTAATAAGTTGTTTAATAGTTGGCATGTTGAATCATATCATATAAATAATGGGCTGGTTTAGATCGATCCTAACCTGATGATTTTTAATTACTTCTATTTAATTTTCTAGTAAATTTAGCAAAAATATAAAATAGGAAATCGAGAATTTGCGCGAAAAAAATCCGGGCTTTTCACTCAACCACCGCTACAACATCAACAATTCCATAAGCTTGGGCTTCTGTTGCTGACATAAAAACATCTCTTTCCATGTCTTCCGAGACAACCCATAAGGGTTTGTCCGTTCTTTGTACATAAACCCTTGTGAGGGTTTCACGCAGTTTTAGCAGCTCTTCCGCTTCCAGGATAAATTCTCCCGTTTGTGCCTCATAAAAAGAACTAGCAGGTTGATGAATCATTACCCTGATGGTATAACAAAAGAGGGGTTCCTCTATTTTGCATGATGAATAGAAAAGAAAGATAAAGAATAAAAAGAAAAAAAAAGATAGAATTGAACAACCACAACCGTACGGGCATCTTTTATGCATTGCATACGGCTCTATAATAAAATTGACCTTTACCTTCCATCAAAGAAAAAAATAGGATCTATCAGACCCAGATCGGTAAATGATCAAATTACCACCCTTCCTTTCGTAGGAGTTCAAAAATACTATGATGGTTCCGTTGCTTTATATATTTATTATTAATTATTAATATTATTTGGTTTGTCTGTGTTTCAGCAATCCCAAAGTTGCTTTTTGTAAAATTAAGGAAAAAATAATCTTTTTTTTTTATTTCGAACTCTTTCAGAATACAACTAAGCCCCCGGTGTGAA